GAGACTTGATTTAACTTAGGTTAATCTAGGCCATAGGCAGACCTACGTCAAGATAAAACCCCCTTGAAACACTCTGGTAGTGTTCCTGAATCTGAATCCAAATAATGACTCAGAGCACATGGAGCCATCTCTTTTTGCGGTCAAAAAATATGGCAGACTGGCGGATCTTTATATCCGTTAATGAAAGAGCCCAATGCACAAAAATGCATGTTGGGTCTTTAAAACAGCTCAGATCACTTTGATTAGAATCAGTTTGGTCTGTTTTACCGAGAAAGTCTACGGTTCGAGTCCGTATAGCCCTAGAACCCTATCCATTCCAAAATCCGAGTGAATTTTGGAAGTTACAATTCTAACACGAGTCCGTTTAAAAACGCCAATCGAACCTAACCCCAATCGAATCTAATAATCCTTCATATGGGTAGAGGAATGACCAGCCATATTTCTGCCCAAGCTAAAGTTTGAAAAACGACTCTCTTTGGTACGTTTCATTGGAAAGATTGTCAACAATACAAAATAGGAATTTCTTCGTATACCTTTACCTAAACCTAGCAAAGGTAGTCTTCTCTTTCCGTATTCAATAAATCGAAATTCCTACCCATAATTCTACTTTATTCTACTTTACTGGTTAAATAAGTAACAACCTCACAGGACAGAACAATGGGTTGCCCGGGATTCGAACCCGGAACTAGTCGGATGGAGTCGATAATGTTACCGGTGAAATAAGTAACAACCTCTCCCCAAGCCGTGCTTGCATTTTTCATTGCACACGGCTTTCCCTCTGTATACATCTAAAATTCAGTTCCGCCATTAGACAAAAAGTAGAATACTTAGACCCTTCTTACCAAGTAAATTTCAGAATAGAAATAAGGAAAAATTTTGTTAGTTCTTCATTATTGCTATTTATTAGATTCAATTCGAATGAAAATTTCCATTTACGCCCTTTCATAACGAATCAGTCATGATTGGCCAAATCATTGATACAAATAATATCCAAATACCAAACCCGTTTTTGATGGAACCTCCGCGAAATAAAAGAAGCTCTTGGAAAGGTCAAGGAAAGAACTTGTTCTTCCGCCGTAAAGAATTCTTCGAATAATTCCGATCCGAATCTTTTCAAAAAAGCCCGTACAGTACTTTTGTGTTTACGAGCTAAAGTTCTAGCACAAGAAAGTTGAAGTATATACTTTATTCGCGACAAAGTTTTTTTTTTGGAAGACCCGCTATAATAATGAGAAAGATTTCTGGATATACGCCCGAATCGGTCAATAATCTCAGAATCTGATAAATCGATCCAAATGGCCTTACTAATAGGATGCCCTAATATATTACAAAATTTGGCTTTAGCCAAGGATGAAATCAGGGGAATCATTGGAAGAATAGTATCAAACTTCTTAATAGCATGATCAATTACAAATGAAGTTTCTAACATTTGATTACGTATCGTTGAAGTCTTTCGCCGCACACTTGAAAAATAACCGAGAAAGTCAAGGGAATGGTTTGCTAATCGGTTTATATGGATTCTTCGTGGTTGAGACCAAAGGTCAAAATAAGATTGCCAGAAATTGACAAAGTAATATTTCCATTTATGCATCAAAAGAGACGTACCTTTTGAAGCGAGAATTGCTTTTCCTTGATACCTAACATAATGCATGAAAGAGTCCTTGAACACCCATAGATTGGCTTCAAAAGCCCCGTCCAAGGTTTCTATAAGATGCTCTATTTTTCCATAGAAATAGATTCGTTCAAGAAGCGCTCTAAAAGATGTTGATCGTAAATGAAAAGATTGGTTACGAAGAAAGACAAAGACGGATTCGTAGTCATATACACGAAAATTATATAGGAAGAAGAAGAATCTTTGATTTCTTTCTGAAAAAGAAGGACTGACTTTCTGTGAAGTAAGAAGACTATTCCAATTATGAAACTCGTGGAGAAAGACTCTTAATAAATGCAAAGACGAAGCATCTTTTAGCCAGTAGCGAAGAGCTTGCACCACGATTTCGAAATGGATTGGGTAAGGTATTAGGATATCGAACACATAATTTAAATGTGAAATTTTGTCCTCTAAAAAAGAAAAAATGGAATGAATTGATCGTAAATTAGCGGATTTGACTACCTCTTTCCCTTTCTTTTGGCGCTTTTCTAGGGAAGATAGGAATCGGAGTGAAAATGGAATTTCCATAATGACCGAAAATCCCTCGGATATCATTTGAAAATCAAAATTCTTATTGCGCCCCAAAAGTGGATTTTGTTTAGAATCATTCAGAGAAAGAATCCAAAAATTTGGGTCATACATTCGAGTAATTAAACGTTTCACAATGAGTAAGCTGAATTTATTGTCATAACCTGCATTTTTCAACAAAATGCATCTTGGTAAACCATGATCATGAGCAAGTGCATAAATATACTCTTGAAAGATAAGTGGATATAAGAAGTCGTGTTGTTGAAATCTATCGAGCTCTAAAGAGCTTTGAAAGTCCTCCATTTTGAATGCTATTTGAACCAAAGGTAGAGGATTTTGGGAGTTATCAAATGATACAGAGTGCGATACAGTCAAAACAAGGTATTTTTCGAGTAAGATTAAGGAAGCGATACCTCGGATACAGGTAAACTTATCAACGGATTCTCGATCCTCTCTTTTTCCATTTTCTTGAAGTCGTTTATATTCGTTCTAGGATAACAAGATGTTTAGAAATCCTTTATTTTTTCAACCCAATCGCTCTTTTGATTTTGGAAATTTTGTTATCAATCTACTCTTTCTTATACGCACACAGCTCCATTCTGGAATGGAGACTGCTAATATTTAGGATTCATGAAAAAATAAAGAATCCGCTTCTCGGATAAGCCCTTACCCGTATTCAGGCACTAATATATTTTTAACATCTAATTAGATCGGGTAATCATTCAAATTAAGAATGGGAGCTCGTTGCTTTTTCGTTCCTTATAATTTCATTAAATTAATTGAAGCCAGAGGGCTCTATCCATTTATTCATTCGACCCAACTTGAAATTGAATCCATTTGACTCCCTTCCAATAAGTTAAACAAAGTTTTGTCCCGATCGGGAAAGAAGAAAAGATTCTCAGAACTCTTGGTTGCTACGACATGCTATTTTTTCCATTCATTCCCTTTTAGGATCAGTCGTGGTCTTCCAAACTTTACCGATGGTATGGATGAATTCATCGCTTCATCTAAATGTGTAAAAGATCCGAGTCGCACTTAAAAGCCGAGTACTCTACCGTTGAGTTAGCAACCCGAATAGAAGAAATAAAGTATGTAGATATAATCAGAATGAAAAAAATGATTCGACGAGCGAATCAAAGCATAAAAACCCCTTTTCGAGTCGATTAAGAACAGAAAACGTAATAACTCATATGAAAATACAAGAAATTTTCCGATAACAGAAAAACCAGAAATAATGATAGATCCTTCCTTATGTCATTGTTATTCACGTTTTCAAGCAAAAATGCGTCTATCAAAGCGCATCCAACGAACCCCTTATTTTGACTAAAGTAAGGCAAAAACCAAACCAATGGGACGGAAATAAAGAGATCCCGTTATAAAAAAAGAGATCCCTTTATCACGCTGCATTATATTTCGTCAATGCATTGTTGTCAATATAAAGGTTAAGAAAAGGATATAATGAAAAAAGATAAGAAATTCGGTTGAAAAATATTCCAAAAAATAAGGACTTGAGTTAGATTGGCACTACATAGATACAAAAAAGTTTAGCTAGGGGAAGAAAAAATAAGAAGTCAAAAAAATCTCGAATTTAGTCAATCAATAAATAAACAAAATAGAGAAAAGTTCTAGAAAGGGGTAGCATATACCCCCCTTATTTCCTTAAATTAATTCAATTTTATTTGATTGGGGCAAAGTTCGTTAAAAACCTCCGACTTCTTTAAAATGTCCCGAACAGTTTCTGTAGGCTGAGCACCCCTTTCAAGAAAATATAGAATAGCAGGAACGTTTAAATACGTTTGATTCTTTATCGGATCATAAAAACCCACTTTCCGAAGATCTCTTCCTTCTCTTCGGGAGCGAACATCAATTGCAACGATTCGATAAGTCGCACGTTGCTTTCTACCACAGCGTTTTAAACGAAGTTTAACCATAACATTCCTCTAATTTGGAACCCTTATGGAATTGATTCAATTATGGAATCATGACTAGTCATTGGTTCAGTCGGTACATAGACATAATAATGTCTGTTTTTCCGAATAAATCTTCGACTGGAAGATTGGTTCTATGAACCATAGGATTGATTCGTTTAGAGAATAATTTTATCAATCCTCGGGACTTAGTCGGGGCAAACGCAGTAATGCTCCGTGCCAAAATCCAAGGTTCCAAGCATTGAGCTCGGTTTTTGGTTTTTGTGCGGCCTCCTGGAGGAGGGATTTTATGTTCGCTTGGAAGGCCTCCAGCGCCTTACGATTTTTTGAGAGGCGCTGGATCTTTTGATTGATCCACCTTTCGCCTGCCCCACTTCCCGATTGGAAGGCTTCCAAAAGAATCTTACCAGTCTCGTTAGAATAGGTGTCGCAATGACCCTTATTGTACGAGTGCTTGTACCCATGGTATTTTTTGCCGTGGGGGCACGTGAGCGCCGGTTCGTGCTTTTTCCGAGCAGAAAGAAATTTTCGCCCAGTCTCCTCTGTTTGTGGAAAAAGACTTTCCTTTTCCAACTCGGGAAACCTCTTCCCATTTATCCCGCCCTTTTTTCTCGAGTTATAGTCTGAACTATTATTATAGTTCGGACTATTCGAGCAATCTTTAGTCCGATTTATCGAAACATCGGTACTACAGTAGTAACAACGGCACTTAGGTCCCACCTCTTCCTTGTCATCATAATTTAAAGCCATAGTTCCTAAAATAGACTTAAAAAAAAAAATAATGAATAGAAAATATCCATTATCTCAATGATGGGACGATTTGTCCCATGAAAATTAAAACTAAACTTACTTATCGACGTCGAAAAGAAAAGGCCTTTGATTTTTCATTTTTAATATAGGCCTGTGGGACGAAAGGGATCGAACCTTCGATTACCGGGACCAAAACCCGTCGCCTTACCACTCGGCTACGCCCCATTGTCACGTCGATTTTTTGATTCATTTGATGATTCATATTATACCATCAAGAAAGATTTTTTGGCAACTACCCGTGTCACGTCGATTTTTTGATTCATTTGATGATTCATATTATACCATCAAGAAAGATTTTTTGGCAACTACCCGTGTCACGTTGATTTTTTTTAGATAATTCATATTATATTATTACAATAAATCTTTGTAAAGGCCCGCTCAAATCTCTAGCGACAATTTTACGCTAAGAGATTATAGAGAAGAGATAATAGAGAAGGGATAATGGAATTATATAGATTCTAGGTTTGTGCTAGGAATTTGACCCGTGTAGATATAGAATTCGACTGAATTTATTGATCATTAGATAGAATGTAATTAAAATAGTAGATGAAAATATGATTTCTTCTATTCGCCTTTGAGAATTGGAGGATTTTTGATTGGGCCGGTTCAAAGAAAAAGAAGGATTTTTTTGTCTACCTTACTTTCTTCCGTTTTCCTTATCTCAAGAACTCAATCAAATTGCAATTATCGTCAAGAACAAAATGTCTGCTATGCTTAATCTCTTAAGTTTGATCTGTATCTGTTTTAATTCTGCCCTTTATCCAACTAGTCTTTTCTTTGCCAAATTGCCCGAGGCCTATGCTTTTTTAAATCCAATCGTAGATATTATGCCAGTCATACCCCTCTTCTTTTTTCTTTTAGCCTTTGTTTGGCAAGCTGCTGTAAGTTTTCGATAAGATACTTAATACTATCCTAGACTATCCTAGAAAATGCATGATTTCTTCGAGAAAAATTTCTAACGATTGATAAGATCAAATAAGTCTTTCCCGCATCAATCTTTGAGGCAAACGTTGAAATTCTTTGATCGCCGCGAGAAATCAAATCCGGCTCGCCACATTTCCCCATTCTGACCCTTTTTCCAGTGCAAGGCCTTAAGTTCTATGTGATTTTATACAGAATTAGGGTCCCACGCCCATATCTCATTATGGGCATGAAGTCATCTTGGGGAATCAAAGACTCTTATTTGACCTGATAGACTTATTTTCGAGTTCGAGAAAGCACTTCATTTCTTGGTGTCAAATATAGAATATGGGGTAGAAAAATGGATGATCTATTCTCTTTTCTCGTTTTTTCCAAAAAGGCTCTTGGAGATTGTGTAATGCTTACGCTCAAACTTTTCGTTTACACAGTAGTAATATTCTTTGTTTCTCTCTTCATCTTTGGATTCCTATCTAATGACCCAGGACGTAATCCTGGGCGTGAAGAATAAAGGTTTTTTCGTTTTTCTATCTTGATTTTTTCATTTTCTTAAGATTTTTTATCTATTCCACACATTTAACTAGGAAATAAGGGGTTTGTGAAATTTGAAAGAAAAGAAAATATCAAGTCATCGACGAAAACGGAAAGAGAGGGATTCGAACCCTCGGTACGAATAACTCGTACAACGGATTAGCAATCCGCCGCTTTCGTCCACTCAGCCATCTCTCCCTATTGAAAAAGATAATTATAATTATTAATATGTTACATTCCACATGAAAAAAGGATTCAAAACCGTCTTTCTTTCTCCTTCTTTATTTTGATTCTCAAGATATGTAAAACTTTTCTTAGCTATTCCGTTTCGATAAAGTCAAAACTCAAAAGATCTAATATAAAGAAAACGAAAGATAAAGAACGAGAACTTCCTGGCTTTGATTTTCTTCGAAAGGCCCTTTTCTTTCCACGGCCTGGCCCGGTCACTACCCAACCGGGCCTTTTTTGATTCCATCAAATTCTAGCGAAATTTCTCTTATTTGACAACAAAAAAGACTTACTAGATTTTTTGACTATATTTCAAGCAAGACCCAAAAGAAAAAGGACTATTTCCATCCTTACTCGATAACTTTATCGAACTTAGTCTATCAAAAGTACCCTGTCCTATTCATTTTTCTTCCTTTTTTAGTTACTTGACTGCTTTTCTCGAATAACGAAAATGCAACTTTAGACACTGCATTTTTTTTGTTATGCTTTGAGCGCTTTTGGTAAGTCGTATCTAGCAACACTCTTACCGCACACGAAAGGATAGGCCTTGTAAATAAGCCCTCTTCTCCAAATCCCATCAAATTGAAAACCCTTGTGCAAAACGTTATCACTCTTATTTTCATGATTTTTTATGATCCTAGCTTGACAAAAGGCCCATTTGTATACAATAATATCATTGTAGCGGGTATAGTTTAGTGGTAAAAGTGTGATTCGTTCTATGAACCTCCTTAATAGTTAAGGGGTCGTTCGGTTTAATTCATATTCCGACCAAAAACTTTATTTCTTAAGGGAATTTAATCCTTTACCTCTGAATAATCCATTCGGGGAAAAAATAAATTCTCGCGATTTCTATCCAAAGTTCACTGAAAAATTGAAAAATTGGATTCTGAACTTGCGAAACAAAAT